AAATTTCTCTTTTGCTTATCCCTATCCCGATGAGCCGAAACCAAAGCTCTTATTTTCTGTTGAGTAATAGTTCGAGTAAGTCTTGAATGAGCCCCTCGAAAACTTGATGCAAATAAACGAATTTTTGTTCTGCGTCTCCGAGCTATATATCCGCGTTTAATTCTGGTCATTGAATAAATAAAACTTTGACAAATAACTAATTGATTTCTTTTCTTTCAGTTATTCTTTTCCCCGTCCTGGTCTATTAATAACCTAACGGATTTTTCCAATGTATAAAATACAAATTCCAATGGCTTTGGCTACTATAACCTCCCCGACCACGATTTTTTATTTTTTTAGGTATTTTACTGCGAAATACGAAAGAAATAAGAAATTTTCTTTTGCTATTTGCTAGGTGTCAAAAATATAGTCAAAAAAAAATCTAAATTAAATGGATAAAGAAATAGTGGGTTCCATCGTTTCTATGGTTACTTCTTAAACGGTGAGGTCTTCTCTATACACCGGAGCCTTTACTTCATTTAATGAATGTTATTGGTAACTTGTATAGTTCACACCACACTCTTTGGCTCTACCCATGAATTATCCAGTAACAGGTCTTTCACAACGAGACCCGCCTATACAGTAACGGTATTTAATTAGGAAAGTTAGCTGGGTAGCTGACCCTCGTAGTCCGTTCTTGACTGAGTGAGAACTTCATTTTTATGGTTTTTTGAATTTCAATAAGATTTCTTCCGCTTAATGGATAAGCATTTGCTACCAATGGAGAATTGCTTCTCATCTTCAATTCAGGTGATTGGATTTGCACCAATGGAAACCATAAACTTTATACCCAATAGAGGGATCTATTTGCTTATTTTGAGTATAGTGAATGGAGTTCCTTCTTCCATTCGATCCTATTTACTGGTACTGATCATTCATACTGCAAAGCGGTTTTCTTGCTTTTTTTGTGTCAGCTCATGATCTAAACGAGTCGCACATACACCCTAGTACATGTTCCTCGACGCTGAGGACATCCCCGAAGCGCAGGGGATTTCGTGACATTTCGAATTGGCTGTCTTGTATTTCTAATAAGTTGTTTAATAGTTGGCATGATGAATCATATACATAGCATAATGGGCTGGTTTAGATTGATCCTAACCGGATGATTATGAATTTTTTTCTATTTAATAGAATAGTAAACTCGGAGATAAAATCTCAAATCGCGGATTTGCACAAAATCCATTTTTTCATTCAACTGCTACAAGATCAACAATTCCATAAGCTTGGGCTTCTGTTGCTGACAGAAAAACGTCTCTTTCCATGTCTTCAGATACAACCCATAATGGTTTGCCCGTTCTTTGTACATAAACCCTTGTGAGGGTTTCGCGTAGTTTCAGCAGTTCTTCCGCTTCCAGGATAAATTCTCCCGTTTGCGCCTCATAAAAAGAACTAGCAGGTTGATGGATCATTACCCTGATGATAGAAGGGTTCTCTATCCGGTGTGATGAAACGAACAGAAAAGAAAGATAAAAAATAATAGGAAAAAGATAGAATTGAACAACCGTACGGGCATCATCTTTTGTGCATTGCATACGGCTCTACAATTAAATTGACCCTTACCTTTCCATTCAAGAAAGATAAAATCAAGAAAGATAAAAATAGAATTATCAGCCCCAGATAGGTAAATGATCAAATTGCCACCCTTCCTTTCGGAGGAGTTCAAAAATACTATGATGGCTCCGTTGCTTTCTATTTTAAAATAGATTCTTTTTTTTGTCTTTGATTCAGCAATCCCAAAGTTTCTTTTTGATCCAACCAAAAAAGTAAAAATCTTGTTTTTTTCGCACTCTTTTTTTTTATAACATAAATATTGTTAAGAGCCCTTCAGTGTGAAAACAAAAAAAGTTTGTGACGCTGAATTGGACTTCCGATAGATAAGATAAACTCGGAAATACCTTTTATATCATACTACTCTCTCGATATATAATCGAATCTTTTGAAAAAAACAATACAAAAATTTTTCATATCGAACTCGAAGTGCCATGCTATTATTACTTAATATTCATATGGCGAAGGCATAGTTTTCTTTTTTCTCTCAAATAAAAAAACCTCATTGGCGCCAAGCGTGAGGGAATGCTAGACGTTTGGTAATTTCTCCTCCAACCAGGATAAAAGATCCCATTGACGCAGCTAATCCCATGCATATTGTATGGACCTCTGGTCGCACAAATTGCATAGTATCATAAATAGCTACTCCAGGTATTACCCATCCGCCAGGAGAGTTTATAAACAAATACAAATCTTTGGTATCATCTTCGATACTGAGATATACCATAAGACCAATAAGTTGATTAGAGATCTCGCTATCAACTTCTTGGCCTAAAAAAAGTAATCTTTCGCGATAAAGTCGGTTGGGTAGGGTAAAATTGTATCCCTTAGGAACCGTACGTGCACCTTTTGATGCATACGGTTCAACAAAAATTGCGAAAAAAAATAATAATCAATGTATAGATTCCAGTCCTCTTTCTTTTTTCCTATTCTTTTTCATAGCAGGTTTTTTCTAACTTCTAACGAAAGGGCTTTTTCTTTGATTTTTCAATAAAGACAGATTTTGACTTTTTTTTTCTTCCTTATAATAGAAAAAAGCCAATAAACTTATCGAATTAACTTCTCATTGATGTATTGTTTCATCGAAATTCAATCCAAATTACGATGGTATTTTCTTGTTCCTGAGTGGGTCTCTTTCATCTTTTTAGGTTTATGCTCTACTCCGGGTAAAGATCCGCCCGATTTTGATTTGCACATATAGGACAAATCTTCCCATCACCATTTCTTTTTGTTATGACTTTACAAATAACAAACAGGAATCATTTATGATACACGTAGTAATCATAGAGATATTACCAATTGGGTTTTTTCTAAACGGAGCCTGGATACTTCATTTTTTGAGTCCAACCAAAGCCAACCATAAATTCTTCTAATTGATAAAAGTACTATGAATTCCCCCAAACAATGCATCTAATTGCACTTCACGCTCCAATTTTTTGATGATTCAATTTCTCTTTTTTGGGCGAAACAGAGGATATCTCGATCGGGGGAGAGAACGGGGAAATCCCATATGACCCACTATATCTGACAAGTCGCACTATACGTCAACCCAAGATGCATCTTCCTCTCCAGGACTTCGGAAAGGCACTTTTGGAACACCAATTGGCATAAATTGAAAGAAAAAAGAACTAAATACTATATTTCACTTTGATGTGGAAACGTAACAATATGGTTTTATTGTCTTTAGAATAATAATATTGGCTCTATCATATTTATTTTATGCATAGATTAGAAAAATTCAGAAAGAAAAACAAAATAAATTAAAGGAAAGTTTTTACGAATAGGTCTTTCTAATGATAAAGATAAATAAGGATGAACACGTTTACTCATAGAAAATGGTATCAATCTCCCATTGCGTATTGGTACTTATCGAGTATAGAATAAATCTGTTTCTCTTTGTTCCTACGAACATAATTCTTCCATTATTACGAACAGAATAGAATAAATATTAACCTAACCCTTGTTATAAAAAAATCTAATGAACAAGGAAGGTCCATAGGATAGTCATAGTATAGTCTTTTCCAATGCAATAAAGTTACGTAGTGTTTATTTTTCTTTGATAAAGGGGTATTTTCCATGGGTTTGCCTTGGTATCGTGTTCATACCGTTGTATTGAATGATCCCGGCCGGTTGCTTTCCGTTCATATAATGCATACAGCTTTGGTTGCTGGTTGGGCGGGTTCGATGGCTCTGTATGAATTAGCAGTTTTTGATCCTTCTGACCCTGTTCTTGATCCAATGTGGAGACAGGGTATGTTCGTTATACCCTTCATGACTCGTTTAGGAATAACCAATTCATGGGGAGGGTGGAGTATCACAGGAGGGACTGTAACAAATCCAGGGATTTGGAGTTACGAAGGTGTAGCTGGGGCACATATTGTGTTTTCTGGCTTATGCTTTTTGGCAGCTATCTGGCATTGGGTCTATTGGGATCTAGAAATATTTTCTGATGAACGTACAGGAAAACCTTCTTTGGATTTGCCCAAGATCTTTGGAATTCATTTATTTCTCTCCGGGGTGGCTTGCTTTGGTTTTGGTGCATTTCATGTAACAGGCTTGTATGGTCCTGGAATATGGGTGTCCGATCCTTATGGACTAACGGGAAAAGTCCAACCTGTAAATCCGTCGTGGGGCGTGGAAGGTTTTGATCCTTTTGTTCCGGGAGGAATAGCTTCTCATCATATTGCAGCAGGTGCGTTGGGCATATTAGCGGGTCTATTCCATCTTAGCGTGCGACCGCCACAACGTCTATACAAAGGATTGCGTATGGGAAATATTGAAACCGTACTCTCCAGTAGTATCGCGGCTGTCTTTTTTGCAGCTTTTGTTGTTGCTGGAACTATGTGGTATGGTTCAGCAACTACCCCCATCGAATTATTTGGTCCCACTCGTTATCAATGGGATCAGGGTTACTTCCAGCAAGAGATATATCGAAGAGTTAGCGCCGGGCTAGCAGAAAATCAAAGTTTATCAGAAGCCTGGTCTAAAATTCCTGAAAAATTAGCTTTTTATGATTATATCGGAAATAATCCGGCAAAAGGAGGATTATTCAGGGCAGGCTCAATGGATAATGGAGATGGAATAGCGGTTGGATGGTTAGGACACCCTATCTTTAGAGATAAAGAAGGGCGTGAGCTTTTTGTACGTCGTATGCCTACTTTTTTTGAAACATTTCCAGTCGTTTTGGTAGACGGCGACGGAATTGTTAGAGCTGATGTTCCTTTTAGGAGGGCAGAATCGAAGTATAGTGTTGAACAAGTAGGTGTAACCGTTGAGTTCTATGGCGGCGAACTCAATGGAGTCAGTTATAGTGATCCTGTTACCGTGAAAAAATATGCTAGACGTGCTCAATTGGGTGAAATTTTTGAATTAGATCGTGCGACTTTGAAATCCGATGGTGTTTTTCGTAGTAG